AATAAAAGAACTTTCAAAAACAAAAATGAACCCAATTCTATTAGTTGGATTAAGAGAAACAGAACTATATGAATTAAGTGAAAGCAAAAAAGAAAAAAATTTGATAATCGAAAACGAGCTAATTCATAAACCGTCCATTAACATTCAATCTACAAATTGGACAACTTTTTCATTAACAAAAAAAAAAATACAAGATCTAACTAATAGAACAAACATAACCATAAATCAAATACAAAAAATTTCAAAAGACAACAAAAAAGGATTTATAAGCCCACATAGAAATATTAGTTCTAACAAAATGAGTTATAATGATAAAAGATTGAAATCACCAAAAAAGATTTTGCAGCTATTAAAAAGAAGAAATGTTCGACTAATCCGTAAATCAAATTATTTTATAAAATTTTTCATTGAAAGAATATATAGAAATATCTTTTTATTTATCAATAATATTCCTAGAATAAATGCACAACTTTTTTTTTATTTTTTTGAATCATTCAAAAAAATTTTTAATAAAAACAGTTCCTATAACAACTATATTTACAATAATGAAACAAATCAAGAAAGAAGTGATAAAACAAATCAAAAAATAACGCAGTTTATTTCGACTATAAAAAAGTCACTTTCTAATATTAATAATAAGAACTTGAAAAGTTTTTGTAATTTATCTTATTTGTCACAAGCATATGTCTTTTACAAATTATCACAAAGTCCGGGTTTGAACTTTTTTAATTTATATAAGTTAAGATTAAGACCTGTCTTTCAATATAATGGAGCTTTTCTTTTTCTTAAGAATAAAATAAAGGATTATTTTCTTGGAACACAAAAAATATTTTATGCCGAATTAAGACATAAGAACATCCCCAATTATGAAATAAATCAATGGAAAAATTGGTTATTAAAAGGTTATTATCAAAATAATTTATCTCAGTTTAGATTAGTACCACAAAAAGATAAAAATATAGTAAATCAACGCTCTATAGCTCAAAATAACCATTTAAACAAATATGATCCATATGAAAAAAACCCATTAATTAACTTCGAAAAAAAAAATCTTAAAAAAAAATATAGATATAATTTTTTATCATATAATTTTATTAATTATAAAGATAAGAAAAACTCATTTATTTATGGATTACCATTAGAAGTAAATCATAACCAAGAGATTTTTTATAATTACAACAAACATAAACGAAAATTATTTAATATGCTGGTAAGTATCCCTATCAATAATTATCTAGTAAAAGATAATATTATAGATATAAAGAAGAATCCGGATAGAAAAAAATTTGATTGGATAATTCTCAATTTTTGTCTTAAAAAGAAAACGGATATTAGGGCCTGGATCAATATGGATACTGACGCCAACAGTAATAAATATACTAAAACTAGGGCTAATAATTATCAAATAATTGATAAAATCGACAAGAAAAATCTTTTTTATCCCATGAGTCATCAAAATCAAGAAATGAACCCATCCAAAAAAAAACTTTTTGATTGGATGAGAATGAATGAAGAAATACTAAGTTGTCCCATATCGAATCTGGAACTTTGGTTTTTCCCAGAATTTTTGATACTTTATACTTCGTATAAGATTAAACCATGGTGCATACCAATCAAATTTCTCCTTTTAAATCTTAATGTAAATGAAAATTCCAATGAAAATAAAAAAACGACTGGAAAGAAAAAAAGAGATATTTTTATATCAATATTTTCAAATGAAAAAAAATATCTTGAATTAGAAAAACAAAATCAAGAAGAAAAAGAATGCGGAATCAAAACAGATTTTGAATCAACTCTCTCAAACCAAGAAAAAGATATTGAAGAAAATTATGCGGTATCAAAGATGAAAAAAAAGAAAAAACAATCCAGGACCAACATGGAAGCGGAGTTTGATTTCTTACTAAAAAGATATTTGCTTTTTCAATTGAGATGGGACCATTCTTTAAATAAAAAAATAATCGATAACATCAAAGTATATTGTTCCCTGCTTAGACCGATAAACCTAAGAGAAATTACTATAGCGTCTATTCAAAGGAGAGAAATAAATCTGGATCTTATAATGATTGAGAAAAATTTCACTCTTACAAAATTGATTAAAAAGGGAATATTACTTATCGAACCAGTTCGTCTGTCTATAAAAAATGAAGGACAATTTATTATGTATCAAACTATAGGTATTTCGTTGGTTCATAAAAGTAAGCACACAATTAATCAAAGATACCGAGAAAAAGTACATGTTGATACGAAGAATTTTGATGAATTCATTCCAAAACAGCAAAAGATGACTGAAAATAGAGACAAAAATCATTATGATTTGTTTGTTCCTGAAATTATTTTATCCCCTAGACATCGTAGAGAATTGAAAATTCTAATTTGTTTCTATTCTAGGAATAGAAATGGTATGTCTAGCAATGCATTTTTTTGTAATGAAAATAAGGTAAAGAACCCTGTTTTGAATAAAAGCAAAATAAATCAAAACACACTAATTAAATTAAATTTCTTTCTTTGGACTAATTATCGATTAGAAGATTTCGCTTGTATGAATCGCTATTGGTTTGATACCAATAATGGCAGTCGTTTCAGTATGGTAAGGATACATATGTATCCGCAATTTAAAAATGAAATTAACCGTGTACTGAAAAAAAGTAAAATACGGATTGATTTTATTTCCCGAACTATATTGCATATATGAAGACAAAGAGATACACGCCTATATTGTTTTACATTTCATTATGATATATGATACTAATTCAATGACATATCAATATCTAAAAATGATGCAAAAATCTTCTTAGTTTATTTTTAAATTTTAGGTATAATTTTTTTATCTTTTGTGAATGCAGACAATTATCTTTTTGTTTATCTATTCGAATCCAATTTTGAAATTGAGAATTATTAATGAGAATTATTAACAAAATTAAGATTATTGTGTATGCCAAATTAAAAAAAAAAGGAATAGTATTATTATTATTGATCAATAAAAATATCTAGCAAAGCAATAAAGGCCGGTGGGGGGTAAGATTTCATTTTATGGTAAAAAAAAAAAGTCATTCATCTCGGTTATTTCACACGAAGAAAAAGAAGAAAACAGGGGTTCTGTTGCATTTCAAATACTAAGCCTCACTAATAGGATACGAAAACTTTCTTCACATTTGGAATTGCACAGAAAAGACTATTTATCTCAGAGAGGCCTCCGTAAAATTTTGGGAAAACGCCAAAGGATGCTGTCTTATTTGTCAAAGAACAATAAAATACGTTATAAAGAATTAATTAATCAGTTAGATATTCGGGAATCAAAAACGCGTTAATTTGAATTTGAAGAGGCGTTTTGAATTATTGAATTATTTGATTTATTAGATCTTGACTTTTTTATTTTAATGAACTTATTTTCGCTTTTCAGTAATTCATGAAAGAATGAATCGAGGAAAAAGAAAAACTTATGACTATAGCAGCTCCAAGAAAAGATCTCATGATCGTAAATATGGGTCCCCACCACCCATCAATGCATGGTGTTCTTCGACTCATCATTACTCTCGATGGCGAAGATGTTATTGACTGTGAACCAATATTAGGCTATTTACACCGAGGAATGGAAAAAATTGCGGAAAACCGAACAATTATACAATATTTGCCTTATGTAACACGTTGGGATTATTTAGCTACTATGTTCACAGAAGCAATAACCGTAAATGGACCGGAGTTGTTGGGAAATATCCAAGTGCCTAAAAGAGCCAGCTATATCAGAGCAATTATGTTGGAGTTGAGTCGTATAGCTTCTCATTTGTTATGGCTTGGTCCTTTTCTGGCAGATATTGGGGCGCAGACTCCTTTCTTCTATATTTTCAGAGAAAGAGAATTAGTATATGATCTATTTGAAGCTGCCACCGGTATGAGAATGATGCATAATTATTTTCGTATCGGAGGAGTAGCGGCTGATTTACCTCACGGCTGGATAGATAAATGTTTAGATTTTTGCGATTATTTTTTAATAGGAGTTACTGAATATCAAAAACTTATTACCCGAAATCCTATTTTTTTAGAACGAGTTGAGGGAGTAGGCATTATTGGTAGAGAGGAAGTAATAAATTGGGGTTTATCAGGACCAATGCTACGAGCTTCTGGAATACAATGGGATCTTCGTAAAGTTGATCATTATGAATGTTACGACGAATTTGATTGGGAAGTACAGTGGCAAAAAGAAGGAGATTCATTAGCTCGTTATCTAGTCCGAATTGGTGAAATGACAGAATCCATAAAAATTATTCAACAGGCTCTAGAAGGAATTCCGGGGGGGCCATATGAGAATTTAGAAATCCGATACTTTGATAGAGAAAGGAATCCAAAATGGAATGATTTTGACTATCGATTTATTAGTAAAAAACCCTCTCCTACATTTGAATTGCCGAAACAAGAACTCTATGTGAGAGTTGAAGCCCCAAAGGGAGAATTAGGAATTTTTTTGATAGGGGATCAGAGTGGTTTTCCTTGGAGATGGAAAATTCGCCCGCCGGGTTTTATCAATTTGCAAATTCTTCCTCAGTTAGTTAAAAGAATGAAATTGGCTGATATTATGACAATACTAGGTAGCATAGATATCATTATGGGAGAAGTTGATCGTTAAAATGATAATTGATACAACAGAAGTACAAGATATTAATTCTTTTTCTAGATTCGAATTTTTAAAAGAGACCTATGGAATTATATGGACCCTTATTCCTATTTTTACTCCTGTATTGGGAATCACAATAGGTGTACTAGTAATTGTATGGTTAGAAAGAGAAATATCCGCAGGGATACAACAACGTATTGGACCTGAATACGCCGGACCTTTGGGAGTTCTTCAAGCTTTAGCGGATGGAGCAAAGCTGCTTTTCAAAGAAAATCTTTTTCCATCTAGAGGAGAAACTCGTTTATTCAGTATCGGACCATCCATTGCGGTCATATCCATTTTAGTAAGCTATTCGGTAGTTCCTTTTGGTTCTCACCTTGTTTTAGTGGATCTCAATCTCGGTGTTTTTTTATGGATTGCCATCTCAAGTATTGCTCCCATTGGCCTTCTTATGTCAGGATACGGTTCAAATAATAAATATTCTTTTTTAGGCGGTCTACGAGCTGCTGCTCAATCTATTAGTTATGAAATACCATTAACTTTATGTGTATTATCAATATCTCTACGTGTGATTCGTTAAGACAGAAATTGTTCTCTATTCCTTCCTCTCTATTTCTTCCTTTCTAGGAAAAAGGCGGAATGAATTGAGTAAATATCTTCATTTTTTATTCATTATTTGGATGGATGAACTAAATCAGATAGTTATATGAGTGAAAGAAAACAGCTTTTATAATATATAAATTGGCAGTAAAAAAATTGAGTCTCATTTTCTATGTATAAGAGTTAAAGTAAAGAGTTGAGCGGAAATAAACATAAGCATAAGAAAGCGTTTGCCCCAAGATTAGGTGATTAGTCATCCTGACTTGAAGCGGGTTCAAAAGATCAACCATATTGAGTTTTCACTATCGTTTGTATGTATTCTCATACATGTATTACCTTAACGGATGATTGAACAAAAACGAGTGGATGGTTAGAAACACCAAGATACACAACGGATTAGTAATGGAGATTATGTAAAAGAATATTTCTGCATAATATACAAAGAATATTAATTGGGGCTTTACGTTGGTAGAAATGATCAGGCAGTACTCCCGACGATTCCGATCCAGAGTATGCTCCTATTCGTCGATTAAATAAATGACTATTGTAAACGAAATAATCCTTTACTTTTTTTTGTAAGTTCCCCCCCTTTTTTTTCCAGAAAGAGAAAGAAGAATAGAAACGAAAAAAAAAAAGATCTTTTTTATTCTTTACTGTATACTTTTATCCTTTCCTTTCTATATCCAAATTTATATAAAGAGAATTCGTATCAGAATTTATGAATTAATGTATATATATATATAATTCTTTTTCGTAAGTGAAAAGGACGAGTTTTTTTATATTTTTACAAATTACAAAGAGTATTTGATTGAAGAATTAAGTTATTACTTAACAACGAAAAATTGAAATGATTATTGAAATTTTGAAATTAAAGGATGAGATCAATTCAGAAGTACTTTATTTTTATTTTTTTAATAATTATATAATTATTAAAGCAGAACAGACAGAATTAAATTGGTCTAATTCGGGATCGTATGATAAATTTTCACCTTATCTATCTTATAAATATATCAAGATAAAATAATATTGGCCCGATCCTTAGATTTATTTAAGGTCCTCAAGGAGCCGTATGCGGTGAAAATCTCATGTACGGTTCTGGAATAGCGATGGTAACAGTGATGGTATCGCCGACTATGATTATCTAATAGTTCAAGTACAGTTGATATAGTTGAGGCACAATCAAAATATGGTTTTTGGGGATGGAATTTGTGGCGTCAACCTATAGGGTTTATTATTTTTCTAATTTCTTCCCTAGCAGAATGTGAAAGATTACCCTTTGATTTACCAGAAGCAGAAGAAGAATTAGTAGCAGGGTATCAAACCGAATACTCAGGTATCAAATTTGGTTTATTTTACGTTGCTTCCTATCTAAACCTATTAGTTTCTTCATTGTTTGTAACAGTTCTTTACTTGGGTGGTTGGAATATCTCTATTCCGTACATATTTGTTTTTGATTTTTTTGAAATAAATAAAACATATGATGTTTTTGAACCGACAATTGGTATGTTTATTACATTAGCTAAAACTTTTTTGTTCTTGTTCATTCCTATCACAACAAGATGGACTTTACCTAGGCTAAGAATGGACCAGCTATTGAATCTTGGATGGAAATTTCTTTTACCTATTTCTCTCGGCAATCTATTATTAACAACTTCGTCCCAACTCTTTTCACTGTAAAAGAACATGATATCCTATATTCTCAACTTGGATGAAATAAGAGAAATAAACAAACATAAAATTATTCATATATATTCACGATATGTTCCCTATGATAACCGGGTTCATGAATTATGGTCAACAAACAGTACGAGCTGCAAGGTACATAGGTCAAAGTTTCATGATTACCTTGTCCCACGTAAATCGTTTACCCATAACTATTCAATATCCTTATGAAAAGGTAATTGCTGCGGAGCGTTTCCGCGGTCGAATCCATTTTGAATTTGATAAATGTATTGCTTGTGAAGTATGTGTTCGTGTATGTCCTATAGATCTGCCCGTCGTTGATTGGAAATTGGAAACTGATATTCGCAAGAAACGATTACTTAATTACAGTATTGATTTCGGAATCTGTATATTTTGTGGTAACTGTGTTGAGTATTGTCCAACAAATTGTTTATCAATGACTGAAGAATATGAGCTTTCTACTTATGATCGTCACGAATTGAATTATAATCAAATTGCCCTGGGTCGTTTACCAATGTCAGTAATTGACGATTATACAATTCGAACAATTCTGAATTCTCCTCAAATAAAAAAATAAGTAAATCCTTGATTAAAGAAAAATTTTGAATCACTAAGGTTCATTAAAGAAATGAGTTTTTTCATTTTGTTTGGTCTGAATAACTACAAATCTCAACTGTTGATTGGTTGGTAATAAGTACGTCTTAATTTGGATTCAAAGAATTGAAAATTCATTAATTAATATATTTGATTTGACATTATTTCGAAATGTATAGTTTCAGATTCTAACTACTCTATTCAGATAAAACATAAAATTAGTTCAATAACAGTACCCCACATTAATTCATACCTCTTAGGATTTAATTCAATTAGAAATTTATTACGAATCATCAACAATTTTTTCTGGTCTGGTCTCAATAAGGTCATGAAAAACATTTCAATTTATTTATCTCTTATTTTACATATAATGGATTTGCCTGGACCAATACATGATTTTCTTTTACTCTTTCTGGGATTAGGTCTTATCTTAGGAGGTATAGGAGTAGTATTACTTACCAACCCAATTTATTCTGCCTTTTCGCTGGGATTAGTTCTTGTTTCTATATCCTTATTATATATTCTATCAAATTCATATTTTGTAGCTGCCGCACAACTCCTTATTTACGTGGGAGCTGTAAATGTTTTAATTATATTTGCTGTGATGTTCATGAATGGTTCAGAATATTACAAAGATTTTAATCTTTGGACCGTTGGGAATGGGTTTACTTTGCTTATTTGTACAAATATTTTTGGTTTACTAATAACTACTATTACGGATACATCATGGTACGGGATTATTTGGACTACAAGATCAAACCAGATTATAGAGCACGATTTGATAAGTAATAGTCAACAAATTGGAATTCATTTATCAACAGATTTTTTTCTTCCATTTGAATTCATCTCGATAATTCTTTTAGCCGCTTTGATAGGTGCAATTACCGTGGCGCGCCAATAATAAATCTATAAAATTGGTAACAGCAATCCAAATTAAACTTTATTCTGTGTTATCACTTTTATTTACTTTCAATTAGAATTTAAAATTGTTTATGTTTAAAATCTAAAATCGAAATTCTTTTACTTATTCGATCTATTACCAATATATTTCTTTATTCCGTACTTTTTATATTATAGTCAATTGAATCCTTTCTATTATTGTTCATATTATATTGAAATGAATGAAAATTGATAAGGAGTTGGTCAATGATGCTGGAACATGTACTTGTTTTGAGTGCCTACTTATTTTCTATCGGTATCTATGGATTGATTACCAGCCGAAATATGGTTAGAGCTCTTATGTGTCTTGAACTTATACTGAATGCGGTTAATATAAATTTTGTAACATTTTCTGATTTTTTTGATAGTCGTCAATTAAAAGGAAATATTTTTTCCATTTTTGTTATAGCCATTGCAGCCGCTGAAGCCGCCATTGGACCAGCTATTGTTTCGTCAATTTATCGTAACAGAAAATCAACTCGTATCAATCAATCGAATTTGTTGAATAAGTAGTATGAATGATAAGTATCATTAACCACACAAATTAGAATATTCATAAATTCGACTTAGTGTGTCTTATACATAATGTATGATCATGTTTGCGAAAATATAAGAAATTAAAGTATCTTGGTTCTCTCCCATGAGTTGATCCGGAAGTAGATTGATTATAAAAATTCTGGTAAATCTAAACCATTGATTCGTCTGGTATCTAAATATATGAGTCATTTACATATAAGTTGACTAGATCGAAAATTTATTATTAAAAAAAAATTATAGATCCAATGTCACATTCAGTAAAGATTTATGATACGTGTATAGGGTGTACTCAATGTGTCCGAGCTTGTCCCACAGATGTATTAGAAATGATACCTTGGGATGGGTGTAAAGCTAAACAAATTGCCTCTGCTCCAAGAACAGAGGACTGTGTGGGTTGTAAAAGATGTGAATCTGCCTGTCCAACGGATTTCTTGAGTGTTCGAGTTTATTTGTGGCATGAAACAACTCGAAGTATGGGTCTAGCTTATTGATACGTTCCAAAAAACCCTACTTGAATACGACTACATTTTATTTTTTTACCTTTACCGACAAAAACCCGTGCTCAAAATAATATTTTGAGCACGGGTTTTTATGGTCCATTTTTCTGGTCCAAGTATATCTTGTTTTTACCACGAATTATTTTCCTTGGTTAACGATAATTATAGTTTTGCCAATATTTGCGGGTTCCCTAATTGTCTTTCTTCCTCATAGAGGAAATAAGGTAATTAGGTGGTATACTCTTTGTATATGTATAATCGAACTCCTTCTAACAACCTATGCATTTGGCTATCATTTCCAATTGAACGATCCATTAATCCAACTGACAGAGGATTATAAATGGATCGATTTTTTTGATTTTTCCTGGAGATTGGGAATAGATGGAATTTCGATAGGACCTATTTTGCTGACGGGGTTTATCACTACTTTAGCTACTTTAGCGGCTCGGCCAGTTACTCGGGAATCCCGAGTATTCCATTTCCTGATGTTAGCAATGTATAGCGGTCAAATAGGACCATTTTCTTCTCAAAACCTTTTACT